AAACTGACAAACCCCAGTTTCGACTTATTTAGTTTTCTTTTCGTTCTAGATATATTAGAAGAATAGAACACATTACTAAATCTAATAAGTGCAAGTCAAGAAGTAAAGGGCTTTCTAAGGTCACTCTCTTCTTTTCTTTTGTTTTAAACTAAAATAAAAAAAAAAAGTTTCATTCGATTAGTTTATATAACTAAACTCACGAGTTAATCTGTTGATTTGGAATCACAGGATGCGTAGATGTCAAAGATGATGAATTGATTTCGTACCTATGTAACTATATTTTTCTTTTTGTTCGTTCGTAATAATTGATTGATGAATCAATTATTTTCAATTGTATCTTTCACGTGATATTTTTTGCTTCTTTTTTTTATCTAAAAAAAAAAAATGGAAACTTAGGAAAGTGCTTTATAAACATATGTATAAAAAGAACATATTTCATTTAGTTTCCTTATGCCCACTATAACCAGTTATTTCGGTTTTCTACTAGCAGTTTTAACTATAACCGCAGGTATTTTTATCAGTCTGAATAAGATACGACTTATTTGATTTGAAATTTTGAAATGAATTCGATTGGAAATTTTGAAATATTCTAGATCTTCCATAGTTACTTATCATGTAAATTTCCAATTTTTCGTGATTGAGACTCATGGTAAATACAAATTCATATTTAAGGATAGATATTACCCTCCCTTTTTTTCCTTTCAAACAAATTCAAATGATTGAAGTTTTTCTATTTGGAATCGTCTTAGGTCTAATCCCTATTACTTTGGCTGGATTATTTGTAACTGCATATTTACAATATCGACGTGGTGATCAATTGGATCTTTGATTAAGTAACATCTCCTTTGTTTATTGACCTCCTACTCCTATTTCGTTGTTTTAGGATTAAAATTAACAACGTAGATCAAATTCAGACTTTAGATTAGACTGTTATCCCATTATTTCCGTGCCATTCTCGATTCGATATAACAATAATGTAATCACGCTCTGTAGGATTTGAACCTACGACATCGGGTTTTGGAGACCCGCGTTCTACCGAACTGAACTAAGAGCGCTTTTTTTTTTTTTTTCATAAAAATTTTTTTTTATGTGATGCTAATACATCTTGTATGCATATACTAACTAAATAGCAATAGTTATCCATAGTGAACTATGGATAACTATTGCTATTTAGTTAGTATGTCCAATTTTAATTCGTCTCAATTGATCTATTTTTACTGCTCATACAATAACTAATAGTATGGGATAGGGATGACAGGATTTGAACCTGTGACATTTTGTACCCAAAACAAACGCGCTACCAAGCTGCGCTACATCCCTTTCCATGTTCATGGGTTTCCAGTTTCATTCTAAAGAATCTTTGTCTTGTTTTCCACATTTTTTTCTTTTTTTTTTTACTTTCTCATATCCTATAAAATAATATCGAACTATATGTAATTATGTATTACAAATTTTTCTTTTTCTATATTCTATAGAATAAAAATATTTAATTAAATTAAAGGGAATATATAGATATAGAGTATAATAGTAACTAAAGAATCTAAAAACAAAGAATATATATATATATAAAGAATCTAAATATCAAAAATTTTTTTAAATATGAAAAATAGAATATAGAATAATAAACAATATTCTTATTATTTTTATATTATAATATTATAATAATAAAATTCATAATTTCAGAAAATTCATTATAGAATAATATAGTTTAAATAATATTATTAATAATATTATAGAATGAAATAAAAAAAAAATATCTCATGAATCGTTATCCAATTCAAATTGAATTCGGACTTCCCCCGACAAATGCAAGTGATTATTAATAAAATAAAATAACTATTTGATCATATTCCTATATGTAATTATGTATTACAAATTACAAGAAAAAAAACGAAGGAGGATTTGAAATGCGAGATCTAAAAACATATCTCTCTGTGGCACCAGTGGCAAGTACTCTATGGTTCGCGGTTTTAGCGGGTCTCTTGATAGAAATCAATCGTTTATTCCCGGATGCATTGATATTCCCCTTTTTTTCATTCTAGTTATTGTAATTGGGACTGGAAGGTGTGACGAAGATTAGAGATCCAATAAAATATCTGTGATTTATTCCTTCTTTTTTTCGAATTAGAAGAAGTTGGAAAGAAAGGGAAAGGTGGATTTGGCCTCAGTGAAACTAGGAATTTTTGCCAGGTTTCAATGGAATTGAATTTTTTATTCAATTCCATTGCTATTTATAATAGAGTGAGACCACAAATGGAATTGGAATACTTGGGCAGGGGCAAAAATATCATAGAAGATACTTAACTTAAATGAAAAATGAAATACTTTACTGCGATTCGAAATATAGTTCGAAATCATTTTATTACTGAATTTTTACTGTACTATAAACAATTAATTGGAACAAAATATTTGAGAATTTGATTTTGAATTATCAACTTATACTTTTTTCGTTCCTTTTTTATTTTTCGCTTCAAATCTGAAAATCGAAGAGTTAAGTGAATCAAAAAACCAAAGGAGGTTCATGCATGGCCAAGGGTAAAGATATCCGAATTACTGTTATTTTGGAATGTACTAATTGTGATAAAAAGAGTGTTAATAAGGAATCAAGGGGGATTTCTAGATATATTACTCAAAAGAATCGACACAATACGCCTAGTCGATTGGAATTGAGAAAATTCTGTCCCTTTTGTTGCAAACATATGATTCACGCAGAGATAAAGAAATAGAGAAAAGTATCGCTTGTGTGTTACCCTTACAGATGAAAAATCAGATGAAAAATAATCTTTCAGATAGAAGATATATTCTAAAAATTATATTTTAAATTTGAATTCAATTATAAATTAATATAATTTATATAATAGAACATTATTTAGATTATATATAATGAAATTATATTATATAGCATATATATAACAAACATTAACAAACATATAGAAAAAATTAAGAATATAAATAAATTTTTATAAGAAATAGGATTTTCGGTATAGGAATAAAAAAACCATGGATAAATCTAAGCGACTCTTTCTTAAATCTAAGCAATCTTTTCGTAGGAGTTTGTCCCCGATCCAATCGGGGGATCGAATTGATTATAAAAACATGAGTTTACTTTATCGATTTATTAGTCAACAAGGAAAAATATTATCTAGACGCGTAAATAGATTGACCTTAAAACAACAACGATTAATTACGATTGCTATAAAACAAGCTCGTATTTTATCTTTGTTACCTTTTGTAAATTCATTACCTTTTGTTAATAATGAAAAAAAAAAATTTGAAAAAAGCGAGTCGACCACTAGAACTACTACGACTGTTCTTAAAAAAAAAAAAAAATAGAGTTACTCTTCAATTGAATTCAATTTTGAATCTAAACTCAATGAAAATGTGGATTAATATTTTGTTCGAAAACTACGACAATCCAATTGGGGTTTTTGCGTTGTAAGAAAAAATAGAATAGGTAAAGAAGAATAAATCTTTTTTTTTTTTTTTGAGCGCGATTTTTTATTTATTTTGATGACTTTGTCATATGAATTATAATTCTATTTTATCATACAAATCGCTTCTATTTTACCACCTTCCCGGAGTTGAGTCTCCGGGGAATTTTTATTTTTTTATCAGATCGTTGGCAATCATAAAAATACAATTCCCCTTTAATATAGCTATTTGTGCAACTATTTTACGATTAAGAAGTAATTGGCTCTTGTACATATTAGACATTAATTTACTGTAAATATAGTATATTTGTTTATTCTGGCCAATTATTGCGTTTATTCGACTGATCCACAAACTGCGAAAATCCCTTTTTTTCCTATCTCTATCCCGATTAGCGGAAACCAAAGCTTTTATTTTCTGTTGTGAAATAGTTCGAGTAAGTTTTGAATGAGCTCCGCGAAAGCTTGATGTAAATAAACGAACTTTTGTCCTTCGTTTTCGAGCAATATATCCTCGTTTAATTCTGGTCATTGAATAAATGAGACTTTGATGAATAACTATTTGATTTTTTCTTTCAGTTATTCTTTTATCCTTCCTAGTCTATTAATAACAAAAAGGGATTCTTCCAATGTATAAAATAATAATTCCAATGGCTTTTGCTACTATAACCTTCCCAACCACGATTTTTTTCTTTTTTCTAAACATTTTGAATTAAATAGAAATGGATAAAGAAATGGTGGGTTCCATCGTTTCTATGATTACGTTTTAAACGGTGAGGTCCTCTCTATACACCGGAGCCCCTTCCTTCATTGAATCTTCATTTAATCAATGTTATTGTTAACTTGTACAGTTCACACTCATGGGCTCTACCCATGAAATATCTAGTAATAGGTCTTTCACAAAGAAATCTAGCTATACAGTAACGGTATTTAAGTATGAAGATTAACTGGGTAGTTGACCCTCTTAGTCCGTTCTTGCAAAATTTAGGGCATAATTTTTCTTTATTTGAAATAGGATTTTTCCCGCTTAATGGATAACCATTTGTTACCAATGGGAAAGTCTTTTTCATCTTAAATTGCAAATTAAAGTGATTCGGTTTGCACCAATCGAAACCATAAATTTTATACACAATTCTTATTATATTAATAGAATTTTAGTCTATTTTAGTTATCTAAAAAAACGAGTCGCACATACACCCTAGTACATGTTCCTCGGCGCTGAGGGCATCCCCGAAGAGCGGGAGATTTTGTGACATTTCGGATTGGCTGTCTTGTGTTTCTAATAAGTTGTTTTATAGTTGGCATGGTGAGTCATATATATAATGATCTGGTTTAGATCAATCCTAACCCGATAATTATGAATTATTTAGATTCTATAAAATATCTTTGGTATACGTAGGTCAGAATTTAAAAAAGATAAAATGAGATCGTGTATTTATGAGGAATCCGTTATCCTCATTTTTTATTCAAACAGAATCCGCTACCGTATCAACAATTCCGTAGGCGTGGGCTTCTTCTGCTGACATAAAAAAATCCCTTTCCATGTCTTTGGATATCCGCCATGAAGGTGTGCCTGTTCTTTGTGCATAAATCTGTGTAATAGTTTCGCGCATTTTCAGTAATTCATTCGCTTCCAGCATACATTCTACTGTTTGTCCCTCCTGAAAAGAACTAGCAGGTTGATGGATCATTACCCTGAGAATATAGAATATAACATGATAAGGGTTTCTACTAATCTTGAATTGGATAATAGGCTAAGGGATGTAAATAAGAAAAAACTAATGAAGATAAAATGTAAAGCCGTACAGGCAGACATCTTGTTTCTTTTTTATATAGCATACGGCTCGACTAGGAAATATGAAATTAATTTTGATCTTCCCTCGAAGAAGTTGAAAATATACCAGGTCTATCAGACCCAGATCAGATCAGTAAATAATCCAATAACCACCTTTCTTTTTTGTTTTAGAATATTTTTTATAGACTATGATGATTCCGTTGCTCTCTTATTTCGTCTAGTCTGTTATTCAGCAATCCCAAAGTTTCTTTTTTGAAATAGTTAATAAAAAATAAATATTGTTCGAAGTTTTCTGGTGTGAAAACAAAAAAAGATTGTGACACTAAAAAAGGCTCCTGATAGATCAGATAAAATGGTAAATACCCCTTTTTCATACTACTCTTTCGATATATAATCTAATGTAATGGTTTTGAAAAAAAATTATTTTTGCATATCGAACTCGAAGTGCCATGCTTTTTTTACTTAATATTGGTGTAGGCATAGTCTTCTTTTTTTTTTCTAGAAATAAGAATCATTGGCGCCAAGCGTGAGGGAATGCTAGACGTTTGGTAATTTCTCCTCCTACCAAAAGAAGAGATGCCATTGAAGCGGCTAATCCTACGCATACTGTCTGTACTTCTGCTTCTACAAAATGCATAGCATCAAACATAGCCATTCCAGATATTACATCTCCGCCCGGAGAATTTATAAAAAGATATAAATCTTTGGTTTTGTCCTCTAGACTGAGATATATCATGAGACCTACAAGTTGATTCGATATTTCACTGTTTACCTCTTGACCTAAAAAAAGTAGTCTTTCTTGAAAAAGGCGATTATATAAGTCAATCCAAGATGCATCATCATCTCCAGGAACTACAAATGGTACCTTTGGAACACCAACTGGCATAAAATGGAAAAGGATGCAGTTCTCTATCTTACTTTGCTTTGGTGTGAGAACGTGAAACAGAATGAATTTATTTTGTTTGCTAAAAATCATTAGTAGCGGCATTTATAAGAGCCGAAACAGGGGTAGGCCCTTCCATAGCATCCGGTAACCAGACATGAAGAGGAAATTGGAATGAATAAAGCAAAGTTTTGACGAATAGGTCGTTCTTGAATATGTCTGCATTCACTGATATAAACACCCATATAGAATAGAAACACTCATATAAAATAAAGTCATCCCCCACTACCATTGCGTATTGTTACTTATCGGGTATAGAATAGATCTGCTTCTTTTTGTTCCTACGAATGAATATAATTGTTCCATGTTCCATTATTACTAAAAAACTAGAACAAATATGAATTCTTTATGCGAGATTATGCAAGATAATTTACTGAAAGGGAAGGGTCCATAGTATATATAGTTTTTTACAGTGCAATAAAGTTACATAGTGTCTATTTTTTTTTGATATAAGAGGTATTTTCATGGGTTTGCCTTGGTATCGTGTTCATACCGTTGTATTAAATGATCCCGGCCGTTTACTTTCTGTCCATATAATGCATACAGCTCTAGTTGCTGGTTGGGCCGGTTCGATGGCTCTATATGAATTAGCAGTTTTTGATCCCTCTGACCCTGTTCTTGACCCAATGTGGAGACAGGGTATGTTCGTTATACCCTTCATGACTCGTTTAGGAATAACCAATTCCTGGGGTGGTTGGAATATCACAGGAGGCACTATAACGAATCCAGGTATTTGGAGTTACGAAGGTGTGGCCGCGGCACATATTGTGTTTTCGGGCTTGTGCTTTTTGGCGGCTATCTGGCATTGGGTCTATTGGGATCTAGAAATCTTTTGTGATGAACGTACTGGAAAACCTTCGTTGGATTTGCCAAAAATCTTTGGAATTCATTTATTTCTTGCAGGGGTGGCTTGTTTTGGTTTTGGCGCATTTCATGTAACAGGATTGTTTGGTCCTGGAATATGGGTGTCCGATCCTTATGGACTAACAGGAAGGGTACAATCCGTCAATCCCGCATGGGGTGTGGAAGGTTTTGATCCTTTTGTTCCGGGGGGAATAGCCTCTCACCATATTGCAGCAGGTACATTAGGCATATTAGCGGGTCTTTTCCATCTTAGTGTGCGTCCACCTCAACGTCTATACAAAGGATTGCGTATGGGAAATATTGAAACCGTCCTTTCCAGTAGTATCGCTGCTGTATTTTTTGCAGCTTTTGTTGTTGCTGGAACTATGTGGTATGGTTCAGCAACTACCCCGATTGAATTATTTGGTCCCACTCGTTATCAATGGGATCAGGGATACTTCCAGCAAGAAATATATCGAAGAGTTGGTGCTGGGCTAGCCGAAAATCAAAGTTTATCAGAAGCTTGGTCTAAAATTCCTGAAAAATTAGCTTTTTATGATTACATCGGGAATAATCCGGCAAAAGGGGGGTTGTTTAGAGCAGGCTCAATGGACAATGGCGATGGAATAGCCGTCGGTTGGTTAGGACATCCTATCTTTAGAGACAAAGAGGGGCGTGAACTTTTTGTACGTCGTATGCCTACTTTTTTTGAAACATTTCCGGTTGTTTTGGTAGATGGAGACGGAATTGTTAGAGCTGATGTTCCTTTTCGAAGGGCAGAATCGAAGTATAGTGTCGAACAAGTAGGTGTAACTGTTGAATTCTATGGTGGCGAACTCAATGGAATCAGTTATAGTGATCCTGCTACTGTTAAAAAATATGCTAGACGTGCTCAATTGGGTGAAATTTTTGAATTAGATCGTGCTACTTTAAAATCAGATGGTGTTTTTCGTAGCAGTCCAAGGGGTTGGTTTACTTTTGGACATGCTTCGTTTGCTCTGCTCTTCTTTTTCGGGCACATTTGGCATGGTGCTAGAACCTTGTTCAGAGATGTTTTTGCTGGTATCGATCCAGATTTGGATGCTCAAGTAGAATTTGGAGCATTCCAAAAACTTGGAGATCCAAGCACAAAAAAACAGGCAGTCTGATAGAAAGAACATTCGTTTGTTCCTTTTCGATTCGACTTTTTTTGTTATGATATTGATATAGGGAACTTAATAAATCTTTATTTGAATCATTGCAGTTTGTTTTACTCTTGTTCTTTCTTTTTCTTTATCCAGGAGATAATCCTCCCAAAACAGGTATGAAAGCTATAATTGTAAACCACGATCAAATCTATGGAAGCATTGGTTTATACATTCCTCTTAGTCTCGACTTTAGGAATCATTTTTTTCGCTATCTTTTTTCGAGAACCCCCTATAGTTCCAACTAAAAAGGTTAAATGATTTGTCATTATATCAATTGAAGCAATGAGCCTCCAATATCGTAATATTGGGGGCTCATTACTTCAACTAGTCCCCATGTTCTTCGAATGGATCTCGTAGTTGTTGAGAGGGTTGCCCAAAAGCAGTATATAAGGCATACCCGGTAAAACTTACAATTAAACCAGATATAGAGATGGCAATTAGGGTTGCTGTTTCCATTATTATATAATATCAAGACCAAAATGGATCTAGATCTATAGGGTAAGATCCTTTATTTACAGCGGAATGGTATACAAAGTCAACAGATCTCAATGAATAAAAAGTAGGATTTATGGCTACACAAACCGTTGAGGGTAGTTCTAGATCTGGTCCAAGACGAACTGTTGTAGGGGATTTATTGAAACCATTGAATTCAGAATATGGTAAAGTAGCTCCTGGATGGGGAACTACTCCTTTTATGGGTGTTGCAATGGCTCTATTTGCGGTATTTCTCTCTATTATTTTAGAGATTTATAATTCGTCCATTTTACTGGACCAAATTGCTAAGAATTAGATTCACAAGAACCAACTAATTAGTTTTTTTGAAGAGAAGGTAAAGTAAAGTTTTGCATTTAAGTCTTTGATTTGGTAGTTCGACCGTGAAACTTCTTTGTTTCTGTATTTCCGGAATATGAGTGTGTGACTTGTTATAATGGATCCTATTGATAATACAGAACATAAAAAGGATCCGTCATCTTGATAGAGATTGCTTTACCCCGTCAGATATTTATTCTAGTATCTGGAACACGGAATATAGAAAATAGATTCTGAAATATTAGAACTATGATTCATACTTAATATTTCTATTTAAACCTCGCAACCGGACTAAAAAAAATTTAAAGAGTTAGAAGAATAAAATGAACGATTTTTATTCTTTTAAACTGCCCCCGCTTATATTTATTTTGATCAAAGGGCAAAAGTTTCTTTGAATTTTTTTCATTCTATCTATTCACTGTCATTGAATAAGTGATGATCCAGCAGTTCTTACTCAGGGAATTTTTGGACTTCGATTAAAGGTTTTTTTGAAAATCATCGTGGTTCTGGTATGAATCTGAGGTTTTTGAATTGATTCATAGGGTCTTAACAAGAAAATTCCTATCAATAATAATCAAAAAACAACAGTAAAATAAAAATCGCATTACATACACAAAAAAAATGAAGTAAATAATAGAATATTCAAGAGGCCTAGAAGAATCAAGAGAAAAGACGAGTGAGCCGACTTGAGATTTTGGCATTATAACTAAAAAGAATTTCGGATTTCTATTTTTTTCTTATCTTCCTTCAAAGAATATTGGAATATTAGGATTAAGTTAAGAAGTTAAAAACTTACACATATCCGTTTTCAAAATAACCAGTATTTTAGTATTTTTGTTTGAGCCGTACGAGATGAAATTCTCATATACGGTTCTCAGGGGGGTCCCTTGGTTTACCTATCTCAATAAAGTATATGATTGGTTCGAAGAACGTCTTGAGATTCAGGCGATTGCCGATGATATAACTAGTAAATACGTTCCTCCTCATGTCAATA